ATTCTGTTTACTGAATCACATGAAATTTTATCCAACTCCATATTTGGAATGAAATGTATGAACTACGTTTGAACGGAGGAATAAAGAGAATTTTCTACTTAAATTGGAAGTTGCAACAGATCAAAATGGAAAGGAATTTATAAAACAGTCCTAGAAACAGAATTCTGTCACTTAGACTTATTAAAGTTAAAGTCATAAGGTTTTGTATATAATAGCAAAACAAAAAGGATTTCAATTATACCATTATTATGATATTACATATTCGAATTTGAGAAAAATAAAAGGATTCGGTATTTGGGAGATAAATACAAAGACAGAAAAATCAGAAACAACATAGGATCCATTTTTGTAACACTTAACCGTCTTTATGTTAGAGATTTCGTTATTCAAAAAAAAAACGATTCGCAGAGAAGAGAAATATTTCTACTTTACTTTACTGATTTTTGAATAGAATATGATTTGAAGTGTATAAGAAGGGTTGCACTTATTAAACACGTATGCGGATAGCTATAATATCCGACTTCTCTTTTATTGCTGGTTCTATTCGGGACAGTCCGGGTCGTGTTCTATCAAAAGAGAATTTCTATTTAATGAAAAATTGAAGTGAAGTAGGATAATTTTATGATAATTACCTATAGACAATATATCTAAATAATAGATATCTGTGTAACAATTTATGTTCTGGGGTTTACATATACTGATATGTTTTGTTATAATTGAAATTGAGAAGAATTTTTTGATTGAAAAAATCAATACTGATTAGTTCTGTCTCAATTTGTATTTTCTTATGTCATTAGGAAAACACAATTTGCGATTCAAATCCCAGAATCGTCATTAATTCGAACTAAGCAGTCAATAGTTAATGGTTCAAGTTTGTCGGCTGAAAATCCACATTTTTTTCTCAATAGAAAAGCCAGAGAATGTTTTTAGCATTGTGGATTTTCCAATACTATACAATCAATCGAAGGGATGGATAAAATCCAAAAAGGGTGTTTCTTTTAGGAAAAGGATTAAGGAAAACAGGAGTCAAAATCCAAGTACAATAAAACTTCAGCAATCTGGGAAAATTTTCATCTATTTTGTATTATTTTGGCGGCATGGCCGAGTGGTAAGGCGGGGGACTGCAAATCCTTTTTCCCCAGTTCAAATCCGGGTGTCGCCTGATCAACAAAAAAACTCGAAATCTCTTCTTCTCTTCGGTTCCGCTTATAGAACTCGCAGAATTCTTCCCCGTTAGAAGCAGAGGAAACAGACTGTTAATGTTTTGTTGATTCTAAGCATGTGGTCTGAGGGTTTTCTAAACAAAAAGAGTGTGAATGCTCGTTCGCATCTAGGATTCAAGAAAATATTCGAATCTACTGGTAGAGGGTCTATCAAGACTTCACGATTCCCTTCTATTACTAAGGGAGTGTCTAATGACTGGATCTTGAATCAGATTGTAGAGCCTGAATAGGAAATCTGATTCAATTAAGAGTTTTGGAAGGAAGTGCAATATACGACGGACTCGCGAGAATCTCCGAGTGCTCAGGTATCCAACCAATATTAGATTGGATTGATAATTGACTTTTATAGAAAAAGGGGCAAACAGAAAGAATTTCTTTGCGGCAACCCCTAGACAAGCCCCCTCTTTCAGAGCGATAATGGGGAAGGGGGGTACCGGATCAAATGGGGAAATAGAGGTCTGTAATAGATAGATATTTCTGGTTTTCGTGATTTCTCCCTTGTCTGTTTTTACTTACTAAGGTCAACAAAACAAAAAAAGAATAGGCCTTATTATTCTTATTCCTATATGTTCCCATTCCCTTCGGATCTTACTACGTATTTTGCTTGTGTTTAATCTTTCCCGATTCGAAATCATAATCGATTTATTGGATTGGTTTCTCGATAGTGTTCGGTCAGAATCCCTTTTTGACTCTGCGCCATGGATTCCACTATTATTAGGGAGGAATAATGGAAAAATTCCTTCGTATTTATAGAGATAGGGGACATAATTCACATGGATATAGTAAGTCTCGCTTGGGCTGCTTTAATGGTAGTCTTTACATTTTCCCTTTCACTCGTAGTGTGGGGAAGAAGTGGGCTCTAGAAGTACTACTAATTGAGTTGAGGAATCAAACCGTATCAATTTTTTTATAGATCGTTCTGCAACGCGTTTTGAACTATTTAAAATCAAAATCTCTGAATTTCGAATCCCATTGGACTCCAATGGAGTTATCTATGATATGAATCATACTCTTTCTCTCAAAGAGATATTTCAGTGATTCCCGTGTTTGTATTTCGAAAAGAAAGGGATTCCGATGATTGGAAATTTCTTCTAACCTAAAATTCTTCCGAAATTTTCTATTTCAATCAATGGAATGAGCTCTTACTATCTTTATAGATAGATACTGAGAAAGACTAGACTTTTTTTTATTTCTTTCCCTCTTTATTGTTCAAAGAAGAAGACGTTTTGTTAAGTGTATACGCACTTTCTATGAGAAATGATATAGAGATAGTGGTT